CATTGCTATCACAAGAATTGAAAAACCTTATGGACAACCAAATATTCTTGCGGAATATATAGCTTTACAGTTAAAAAATAGAGTTTCGTTTCGAAAGTCAATGAAAAAAGCTATTGAATTAACTGAACAAACAGATACAAAAGGAATTCAAGTACAAATCGCAGGGCGTATCGACGGAAAAGAAATTGCACGTGTCGAATGGATCAGAGAAGGTAGGGTTCCCCTACAAACAATTCGCGCTAAAATTGATCATTGTTCCTATACAATTCGAACTATTTATGGAGTATTAGGCATAAAAATTTGGATATTTGTAAACGAGTTTGGATATTTGTAAACGAGAAATAATAGACCTTCATTTGTTTTGCCATTCTGTCCAGTGATAGAACAAAAAATTACAAACTGTTTCATTCTTTTTCTGTTAAATCAAACAAAAATGAACAATTCTAATTCCATAAGGTTGAATAAAAATTAGATTGACCATTTCATTTAGTATAATTGCTATGCTTAGTGTGTGACTCGTTAGTTTTTTCTTTAGAGTTTAGGGTTGAGATTAAAAAAAAAAAAAATAGACTAACCCAACTTAGTAACCATATAAATAAATAACCAACTTATTGCTTCGTATTGTCAAGATCCCAAGAAACAGTCACTATATGGGTGGATCGATCATATAGTTGTAGCAACTGAAATTTTTTCCATAAAAAAGAAATCTGATTATGGGTTGTGAAGCAAAAATAAAGGGATGTGGATAAATGGAAGGATGATAGAAAGAGAGAACAAAAATATCAATGATATATGATTCCAATATGTATGGTCTATGAATCACCTCATAAAAGGCAGTGTGATAAAGCATTAATACTGATATAATCAATACTGATATAAATATATAAATGAAATATAAATAAATAATAATAATAATAAAGAATAAAGAGCCTCGGGTTAATAAAAACTGAGGAGATTGACTCGGGAACGAATTTTGCCGGAAGCTCCATTGCAGAGTTCAGGCCTAACCATTAATGGAGAAGCTATGGGAACGACGAAACCTGTGACTGCATAGGACTCTATTGAAAACGAATCCTAATAATTCATTGGGTGGGATGGCGGAACGAACCAAGAAAAAATTGATTTATTCTGAGAGGTGTCATGAATTGACCCTACGAATGAAAGAGTCAATATTCGCCCGCGAAACCTTTATTTATTGGTTTACAATTTTTGACGCGATTCGATAGAGGTAAAAATAAGGATTCATTATATTATACGTTATATTCTAAAAAAAGAAGCATTTTTTATATTTTCTATATCTAATAATATACACGTCCAGCTGTATATTTTGTATATACATCTTCCTTTGTAACAAATTAAATATCAATAAATGCCATTCATTACTTATAATTACTTATATTATTTATTATTTTTATTATTTATTATAATTTATAATAATAATATTATTATAAATTATATTATTATAATTATACATGTGTATCTGTAATATTATTATTATTGAAATTGAATCGTTTCATTCGCGAGGAGCTGGATGAGAAGAAACTCTCATGTCCGGTTCTGCAATAGAGATGGAATTAATAAACAACCATCAACTATAACCCCAAAAGAACCAGATTTCGTAAACAACATAGAGGAAGAATGAAGGGAATATCTTGTCGAGGCAATCATATTTGTTTCGGCGGATACGCTCTTCAGGCACTTGAACCCGCTTGGATCACAGCTAGACAGATAGAAGCGGGGCGGAGAGCAATGACACGATATGCGCGTCGTGGTGGAAAAATATGGGTACGTATATTTCCCGACAAACCTGTTACAGTAAGACCTACCGAAACACGTATGGGTTCGGGAAAGGGATCCCCCGAATATTGGGTATCTGTTGTTAAACCGGGTCGAATACTTTATGAAATGGGCGGAGTATCAGAAACTGTAGCCAGAGCAGCTATTTCAATAGCTGCGTGCAAAATGCCTATACGAACTCAATTTGTTATTTCACGATAGGGATGTAGAACTAAACAAAAGGGATATTGAGGATGAAAAAACAACCGCAGGTTTATTTTTTTCTGGACGGACAATATTTCTTTTTTTCCTTCATCCTTTGCATTGAAATAACAGATTCAAATAAAAAAATATATGATTCAACCTCAGACCCTTTTGAATGTAGCGGATAACAGCGGAGCTCGAGAATTGATGTGTATTCGAATCATAGGAGCTGGTAATCACCGATATGCTCATATTGGTGACGTTATTGTTGCTGTAATCAAAGAAGCAGTGCCCAATATGCCTCTAGAAAGATCAGAAGTCATTAGAGCTGTAATTGTACGTACATGTAAAGAACTCAAACGTGACAACGGTATGATAATACGATATGATGACAATGCAGCGGTCGTCATTGATCAAGAAGGAAATCCAAAAGGAACTCGAGTTTTTGGTGCGATCGCTCGGGAATTGAGACAGTTGAATTTTACTAAAATAGTTTCATTAGCTCCCGAGGTATTATAAATACTAATAGATGACACTATGATATAGTAGGCTATCTGAAATAGATCAAATTAATAGATTGTGTCTCACGCATATACTTTTTAAAATTTAATAATTAAAAAAAAAAAAAAAAAACAAAGAAAAAAGAAAAAAGGAAACATGTTGATTATATCAAAATTAGGAGGCACAAAAAATTATAGTTCGTTATGGGTAGGGACACTATTGCCGATATAATAACTTCTATAAGAAATGCTGACATGAATAAAAAAGGAACGGTTCGAATAGCATCTACTAATATCACCGAAAACATTGTTAAAATACTTCTACGAGAAGGTTTTATTGAAAATGTTCGGAAACATCAGGAAAATAACAAATATTTCTTGGTTTCAACCCTGCGACATAGAAAGACTAGGAAAGGAATATATAGAACCGTTTTAAAGTGTATCAGCCGACCCGGTTTACGAATTTATTCCAACTATCAACGAATTCCTAAGATTTTAGGTGGAATGGGAATTGTAATTCTTTCTACTTCTCGAGGTATAATGACAGATCGAGAAGCTCGACTAGAAAGAATTGGAGGAGAAATTTTGTGTTATATATGGTGATCCTCCTCCTCTGGTATCCTAATTTTATCTCTAACTTCCCATTTGTGAAATATAGAGGAAAAGTGAGTTATATACCTCTTCCTTCATTAGTTGATACTTCAAGGGGGTTACCTGGAATGAAAGAACAAAAATTGATTCATGAAGGTTTAATTACTGAATCACTTCCCAACGGTATGTTCCGGGTCCGTTTAGATAATGAAGATCTAATTCTAGGTTATGCTTCAGGGAGGATCCGGCGCAGTTTTATACGGATACTACCAGGAGATAGAGTAAAAATTGAAGTAAGTCGTTATGATTCAACCAGAGGACGTATAATTTATAGACTTCGCAACAAAGATTCGAACGATTAGGTGATTTTTTAAACATTCCTTTCATGGGGACACAATTCGAAGTTAAAAAAAAAAATATTCAAGAAACTTATTTTCCTCAAAAGAGTAGATTCAGAATTAAGGTAAGGAATAAGAAATATGAAAATAAGGACTTCTGTTCGTAAAATTTGTGAAAAATGTCGACTGATCCGTAGGCGCGGACGAATTATAGTGATTTGTTCCAATCCGAGACATAAACAGAGACAAGGATAATCTTTCTAAAAAAGAACTTTCTTTTCTAAAGAGGAGGACCCATGTAAGAATAAAATATCTGTTTTAACATGAAATGGATATCTCCGTATCTTTTCTTTCTGTATATTTCTGACTCATATTTATGAGATGATAAAATATGACAAAAGCTATACCAAGAATTGGTTCACGTAGGAATGGACGTATTGGTTCACGTAAGAATGGACGTAGAATACCAAAAGGAGTTATTCATGTTCAAGCGAGTTTCAACAATACCATTGTAACTGTTACAGATGTACGAGGTCGGGTGGTTTCTTGGGCCTCCGCGGGTACTTCTGGATTCAAAGGCACAAGAAGAGGTACACCCTATGCGGCTCAAGCCGCAGTGGTAAACGCTATTCATACAGTAGTAGATCAGGGTATGCAACGGGCAGAAGTTATGATAAAAGGCCCTGGTCTCGGAAGAGATGCAGCATTACGAGCCATTCGTAGAAGTGGTATACTATTAAGTTTAGTACGTGATGTAACACCTATGCCACATAATGGGTGTCGACCTCCTAAAAAAAGACGTGTGTAGAAATAAGAATTAAACGGATTTCAAGAGAAATAAATGATTCAATGATCTGATCAAATATTATAATAATACTTATTATAGTATGGTTCGAGAGGAAGTAGTAGGATCCACTCGAACACTACGGTGGAAATGTGTTGAATCAAGAGTAGACAGTAAGCGTCTTTATTATGGTCGTTTCATTCTGTCCCCGCTTATGAAAGGTCAAGCCGATACCATAGGTATTGCCATGCGAAGGGCTTTATTTGGAGAAATAGAAGGAACATGTATCACACGTGCAAAATCTGAGAAAGTAGCACATGAATATTCTACGATAGTAGGTATTGAAGAATCAGTACATGAAATTTTACTAAATTTGAAAGAAATTATATTGAGAAGTAATCTGTATGGAGTTATAGACGCATCCATCTGCGTCAGGGGGCCTAGATACGTAACCGCTCAAGATATCATCTCACCACCTTACGTGGAAATAGTTGACACGACACAACATATAGCTAACCTGACGGAACCAATGGATTTGTGTATTGAATTACAAATCAAGAGAGATCGCGGATATCGTATGAAATCCGCAAATAACTCTCAAGATGGAAGTTATCCTATAGATGCTGTATCCATGCCTGTTCGAAATGCGAATCATAGTATTCATTCTTATGGGAATGGGAATGAAAAACAAGAGATACTATTTCTAGAAATATGGACGAATGGAAGTTTAACTCCTAAGGAAGCACTTTATGAAGCTTCTCGTAATTTGATTGATTTATTTATTCCTTTTCTACATGCGGAGGAAGA